AACAGTTATAATGGTATTGTTGAAACTCGCTTGAACATGAATAACGCCTTTTGGTATTCTACGCCCATTCTTACGTGAACCAATACGCCCATTCCTATGTGAACCAATTCTTGGTATAGCTTTTGTCATATTTTATCATCTCATATTTATGAGTCAGAAATATACAAAAAGAAAAGATACGGAGATATCCATTTCATGTTAAAACAGATCCTTTACCTTATTTTTACGTATGGTACTTATTTTAGTATTTTTGAAAGTAAAGTTCTTTTTTATAAAGATTACCCTTGTCTCTGTTTATGTTTCGGATTGGAACAAATCACTATAATTCGCCCACGCCTGCGAATCAGGCGACATTTTTCACAAATTTTACGAACGGAAGCCCTTATTTTCATATTTTTTATTCCTTACCTTAATTCTGAATCCACTTCTTGGAAGAGAATAAGTCTCTTGAATTTTTTTTTTTTTTTTACTTTGAATTGTATACCTATGGTTAAAAAAATAACCTAATCGTTCGAATCTTTGTTGCGAAGTCGATAAATTATACGTCCCCTGGTTGAATCATAACGACTTACTTCAATTTTTACTCTATCTCCCGGTAGTATCCGTATAAAACTGCGCCGGATCCTCCCTGAAACATATCCTAGAATTAGATCTTCATTATCTAAACGGACCCGGAACATACCGTTGGGAAGTGATTCAGTAATTAAACCCTCATGGATCAATTTTTGTTCTTTCATTCCAGGTAACCTCCTTGAAGTATCAACTAATGGAGGAAGAGTTATATAACTCACCTTTCCTCTCTATTTTACAAATAGGAAGTTAGAGATAAAATTCGGATACCAGAGGTGGAAGATTACCATATATAACACAAAATTTCTCCTCCAATTCTTTCTAGTCGAGCTTCTCGATCTGTTATTATACCTCGAGAAGTAGAAAGAATTACAATTCCCATTCCACCTAAAATCTTAGGAATTCGTTGATAGTTGGAATAAATTCGTAAGCCGGGTCGGCTGATACGCTTTAAAATGGTTCTAGTTTTATATATTCCTTTTCTGGTTTTTCTATGTCGCAGAGTTGAAACCAAGAAATATTTGTTACTTTCCTGATGTTTCCGAACGTTTTCAATAAAACCTTCTCGTAGAAGTATTTTAACAACGTTTTCGGTGATATTTGTAGATGCTATTCGAACCCTTCCCTTTTTATCCATGTCAGCATTTCTTATAGAAGTTATTAGATCGGCAATAGTGTCCCTGCCCATGACGAACTAGAATTATAGGTTCCTCCTAATTTTGATATAATCAACATGTTTCCTTTTTTTTTTCTTTTTTTTTTATAAAGTATATACGTGAGACACAATCTACTAATTTGATCTATTTCAGATACCCTACTATATCATAGTCTCATCTACTTATAATACTTCGGGAGCTAATGAAACTATTTTAGTAAAATTCAACTGTCTCAATTCTCGAGCGATCGCACCAAAAACTCGAGTTCCTTTTGGGTTTCCTTCTTGATCAATGACAACTGCAGCATTGTCGTCATATCGTATTATCATACCGTTTTCACGTTTGAGTTCTTTACATGTACGTACAATTACAGCTCTAATTACTTCTGATCTTTCTAGAGGCATATTGGGAACTGCTTCTTTGATTACAGCAACAATAACATCACCAATATGAGCATATCGGTGATTACCAGCTCCTATGATTCGAATACACATCAATTTTCGAGCTCCGCTGTTATCCGCTACATTCAAAAGGGTTTGAGGTTGAATCATATCATTTTTATTTCAATCTGTTATTTCAATGCAAAAGTATGAAAGAAAAAAAAGAAATATTGTCCGTCCAGAAATAAATAAACCTGCGGTTGTTTTTTCATCCCCAATACCCCTTTTTGTTTAGTTCCACATCTCTATCCTGAAATAAGAAATTGAGTTTGTATAGGCATTTTGCGCGCAGCTATTGAGATAGCTGCTCTAGCTACAGTTTCTGATACTCCACCCATTTCATAAAGTATTCGACCCCGTTTAACAACGGATACCCAATATTCGGGGGATCCCTTCCCCGAACCCATACGCGTTTCCGCGGGTCTTACTGTAACAGGTTTGTCGGGAAATATACGTACCCATATTTTTCCACCACGACGCGCATATCGTGTCATTGCTCTTCGCCCTGCTTCTATTTGTCTAGCTGTAATCCAAGCAGGTTCAAGTGCCTGAAGAGCGTATCTGCCGAAACAAATATGATTGCCTCGACAAGATATTCCTTTCATTCTTCCTCTATGTTGTTTACGAAATCTGGTTCTTTTGGGGTTATAGTCGATGGTTGTTTCTTAATTCCATCTCTACTGCAGAACCGGACATGAGAGTTTCTTCTCATCCAGCTCCTCGCGAATGAAAGGATTCAAATTCAATAATATTATAGATACACATTAATAGATAATACACCAAGTAATGGCTTTTATTGATATTGAATTTCTTACATAGGAAGGAAGATGTAGATACAAGATATACAATACAGCTAGACGTGTGTGTACATTTATGTATCTTTATAGATAATGTAATGTTTCTCTTTTTTTTTTATAACATAACGAATCCTTTCCTTATTTTTTTTTTACCTCTTACGACAAAAGATTGTAATCCAATAAATAAAGGTTTCGCGGGCGAATATTTACTCTTTCCTGTTTCATTCGTAGGTTCAATTCATGACCTCTCAGAATAAATCAATTTTTTCTTGGTCCGTTCCGCCATCCCACCCAATGAATTATTAGGATTTGTTTTCAATAGAATCCTATGCAGTCACAGGTTCTGTCGTTCCTATAGCTTCTCCATTAATGGTTAGGTCCGAACTTTGCAACGGAGCTTCCAACAAAATTCGTTCCCGAGTCAATTTCCTCAGTTTTTATTAACCCGAAGGCTCTTTATTATTTTATTCTATTTAAAATTATTTCATTTACAAATTCTTATATTTCTAATTATCTTATCAGTATTGATGCTTTATCACACTGCCTTTTATGACGTGATTCATAGACCATACATATTGGAATCATATATCATTGATATTTTTGTTCTTTCTTTCTATCATCCTTCCATTTATCCATATCCCTTTATTTTTTTTTTGCTTTACAACCCATAATCAGATTTATTTTTTCTTGAAAGAATTTCAGTTGCTACAACCATATGATAGATCCACTCATTCATATAGTGACCGTTTCTTGGGATCTCGACAATACGAAGCAATAAGTTGGTTATTAGTTTATTTTATATAATTACAAAGTTTATAGCGGGGGTCAGTCTATTTTTTTTTTTAATCCCAACTTGAAACTATAAAGAAAAAACTAACGAGTCACACACTAAGCATAGCAATTATACCAAATGATCAATCGAATTTTTATTTAACCTTATAGAATTAGAATTGTTCTTTTTTTTTTTTTAACGGAAAAAGAATGAAAGAGTTTGTCTTTTTTTGTTTTATCACTGGACAGAATGGGAAGACAGGGTCGATTATTTTTCGTCTACAAATATCCAAATTTTTATACCTAATACTCCATAAATAGTTCGAATTGTATAGGAAGAATGATCAATTTTAGCGCGAATTGTTTGTAGGGGAACTCTACCCTCTCTGATCCATTCGACACGTGCAATTTCTTTTCCGTCGATACGGCCTGCTATTTGCACTTGAATTCCCTTTGTATCCGTTTGTTCAGTTAATTCAATAGCTTTTTTCATTGCTTTTCGAAACGAAACTCTATTTTTTAATTGTAAAGCTATATATTCTGCAAGAATATTAGGTTGTCCATAAGGTTTTTCAACTCTTGTGATAGCAATGTTGAGTCTCCGGTTTACAGAATGAAACTCCTTTTGTACATTCATCTGTAATTCTTCGATTCCTCGTGTTTGCCCCTCTATTAATAAATTTGGGAATCCAATATAGATTATGACTTGGATCAAATCGATTTTTTTTTGAATTGTTATACGTGCAATTCCTTCGAAACCAGAGGATATTTTCCTATTTTTTTGTACATAGTTCTTGATACAATTCCGTATTTTTTCATCTTCCTGTAGACCCGCGGAATAATTTTTTGGTTGTGTGAACCAAAAGGAATGATGACTTTGAGTTGTACCAAGTCTGAAACCAAGTGGATTCATTTTTTGTCCCATATTTTTCTATTATATATATATATATATTTTTTTTTATTTAATATGAATCTAAATCTTAGATTGATCTAAAAATGATTTCGATTTATCTTTTAATACAATTGTTATATGACATGTCGGTCTTTTTATCAGATAACTACGTCCTCGAGCCCGGGGTCTTAACCTTTTCACAATAGTACTTCTATTGGCTTCGGCTTTACTAATGAATAAATCAGCTTCGTTCAAACCCATATTATGATTAGCATTTGCTGCTGCGGAATAAACCAATTTTAGAATGGGATAAGATGCTCGATAAGGCATGAGTTCCAGTATCATAAGTGTTTCCTCATAGGAACGCCCGCGAATCTGATCAATTACTCTTCGTGCTTTTAAAACAGACATACATATATGTTGAGCTAAAACTTTTACTTCTTTACCTGAACTTGAGTTCTTTATCATAGGGTTATTCCCTACCTTTTTGAAATTTGTCATAAATTGGGTATTTTTTCTTTTCAATTTTTCCCGCTAAATGATTAGCTACAAAAGGATTTTTTTTTAGTGAACGTGTCACAGCTGATTACTCCTTTTTTTTTTACATTTTAAAGATTAGCATTCTATGTCCAATATCTCGATCTAAGTATGGAGGTCAGAATAAATACAATAATGATGAATGGAAAAAAGATAAAATCCTTTAGCTAGATAAGATAAGGGGCGGATGTAGCCAAGTGGATCAAGGCAGTGGATTGTGAATCCACCATGCGCGGGTTCAATTCCCGTCGTTCGCCCATCACATTATTTCAAATTCCAAAAATTCGATTTTCCATATTCCTATTTACGGCGACGAAGAATAAAACTATCACTATAT